CATTTATCAAAAATTCATACCAATCCCCGGAATCATTCGAATTTTGATGTAAAAAGTTTATCGATGGAGTTAACCATTTCGATAATATATCTAAATCCATTACTCCTTGACCGAAATGAATCCCTATGGATCCAACGAACAAAGTAAATAGAACCAATACAAGCAGAGGCAATAGTATTGTATTGTCCGATTCATGGGGATATATGGGAGTGTTTTTTTTAACAAAATAATTACTAGTACTAAAGGATCGCATCATGTTTCTTACATTCTTATCAATTTCATATGTCTTATTCAAAAAAAAGGAAACCCTTTTTTTATGATTATTATTCATGGTTGATAACAGCAAACCACTGTTAACTGATTTTGATGCCTCTTTCCCCCATATCGATATTGAATAGGACGAGCTATTTGTGGCGCCGCTGTATTTTTTAAAATAAACGCGTAAATGCCCTTCAAAAGTCAGTAAATACATACGAAACATATAAAATGCAGTTAATCCTGTTGTGAAACAAGCTATTATCGCGAAAATAGGTGAATACAACCAACTATCATTAAGAATTTCGTCTTTGGACCAAAAGCAAGCAAGAGGGGGAATACCACAAAGAGAAAGTGTACCTAACAAAAACGTAGTTTTTGTAATTGGAAGATATTTGGTTAAACCCCCCATAAGAATCATGTTCTGGCTTTTATCTGGAGAATATCCAACAATAGGTTCCATAGAATGGATAATGGATCCGGATCCTAAAAACAATAATGCTTTTGAATAGGCATGAGTGATTAAATGGAATGAAGCGGCTCGATAAGAACCTATACCTGGGGCTAACATAATATAGCCCAATTGAGACATCGTAGAATAAGCTAAACTTCTCTTAATGTCTCTTTGAGCAAGAGCGAAAGTAGCTCCTAATAGTACCGTTATTACACCTATCAAAGAAATGAGATTCATTATATAAGGTATGACTGTGAAAAGAGGAAGAAGCCGAGCTACAAGAAAAATGCCCGCCGCTACCATAGTAGCAGCATGTATAAGAGCCGAAATAGGAGTAGGTCCCTCCATGGCATCGGGTAACCATATATGAAGAGGAAATTGTGCGGATTTAGCAACTGCACCGAGAAATAATAGGGAGGCACAAAAAGTAGCAAATACAGAATTGACTCCATTATTATGAATCAAGTTATTGAATATTTTGAACAAATCCCGAAATTCGAAACTACCTGTTATCCAATAAAGACCTAAGATTCCTAATAATAAACCAAAATCCCCTACACGATTAGTTACAAATGCTTTTTGACAAGCATTTGCTGCAATTGGTCGGGTGAACCAAAAACCTATTAATAGATATGAACACATTCCCACCAGTTCCCAAAAAATATAGATTTGTATCAAATTAGAACTAGTAACTAATCCCAACATAGAAGTATTGGAAAAACTCATAGACGCAAAAAATCTCAAATATCCCTGATCGTGAGACATATAATTGTCACTATAGATAAGAACCACGATTCCAACAGTAGTGATTAGTATTAACATAATAGAAGTAAGTGGATCGATCAAGCAGCCCAACTCTAAGGAAAAATCACTATTGATGGTCCAAGACCATAGATATTGATAGATGAAACCGCTATTTATTTGCTGAATAGACAGATCGGCAGAAAAAACCATAACTATACTTAGCAATGAAACACTAAAAAAAGCCCACATACGACGAATGCTTTTTGTTGCTGTCGGAACAAGCAGGAGTCCCAATCCTATTGACATAGGAACTGTAAGTGGAATGAAAGGTATGATCCATGCATAGTCATATGTACGTTCCATGATAAAATCAAAATTCTTTTTTTTTAGTCTTATTAATTGTTTCCGATTCACCAGCTATTAGCTCTTTTTGAAGGAGCAATAAAAAAAAGAAGATCTGAAAGAACTAAAACGCAATACAAAAATACAAAATAATATTGATTCAATATTATTGATAATTATCAATATTATGAATTATGCTTTCCCACGTATTTCCGCAATTCAAACCAAATTTTTTAGTTTGGATTAGTCAGATGATATAACCAAGTTACTAGTTAATGGTTTCCCACTAGTTATTAGCTAAGGTACTCATTCAGATTTAAGATACGGAATAGTATATTTTATTCCACTATTTAGTATTTCTTATTAAGGTTAAGGAGATTTATATCCATATAGTAAGTAAAAAAATACACCAAAAAACAGTCCTTGATTCTGGTATGGATCATGAGACCCACCAATAACTCGACCCAATCAAATACGACCTAGTTATTTTAGTTATTTTATTCGGAGTCATTAACTAACTCGTTGTGGAACTGATTGATTGGCTTTCAATAGACTGATCTTATGGGAAATTCTATTCTATGATGCTCATCACTTCACATAGAATTTAAATAAGAGATTACAAAAATTGCCTTTATTTTATTTTGTCTTTTTTTTGATTATAAATATTATAAATATAAAGTAATGTATCATTTAACAGATTAGCTACGAGTCCCGTTTCAATTGAAATTAGTGGCACCCTATATTTGAGCTTGATCAATTGATAGAAAAATGTTACATTATTGGTTTCTTGAGATTAGGTAACGGTTCTTCAGTTTTTCTATTTATTCAATTCAATAATGAAAATGTAACACGGCGCCATCTAAATAGACCAAAATATGAATTGGAACCTTTTTTCATTCGTATCAATGGGAACCAATAGGAACCAATTCGATCTAGATAATGAATAGAAAGAATGGTCCACTTTGAACAATATATGTCTTTCACATCCAACTATAAAAATAAGTAATCTCTTTTATTTTTGAATGGCGGTTCCAAAGAAACGTACTTCTAGGTCAAAAAAGCGTATTCGTAGAAATATTTGGAGGAGAAAGGGGGATTGGACCGCAGAAAAGGCTTTTTCTTTAGGTCAATCTGTTTCTACCGGGGAGTCAAAAAGTTTTGTTTTTATGCGATAAACCAATACTAAACCCTTGGATTCATCTGAATCGATCAGATTTGATGAATTGGATTATTTATAAGATGAATGATTCACATCAACTAATATTCTGAACTTATCAATATCACATAGAACTGCCTGTTATGATATGTAGAATAATAATTCTTCTGTCTATAGGTTTCCAAAAAAGGTACTATTTTTCTTTTTTTTTTTTTATATATATGCCCAATTTTTGTTTATTGGGCAGATCTTAAGACGAATTATGTACACAACGAGTATTACAATCATTGATACCAAGCTATTTTATCCAAAGATTTACAAAAGCCCCTTGAAATTGTATTTTGATACATAAAAAATCCTATTTGTTTTCTTCATTACTCAAATTTCTATTTGAGATCCGTGGAATCAGATAAATGCTAAATGAATCATCAAAAAACGAGATAGAAAAATAAAAAATAAAGGACAATTCTAACTTCTATTCCTCAACTAAAGACAGAACTATCTAGTTCCAACTGTTCCAGGAGAACACCTACTACTATGTGAAAGCCCATTGTGAAAACTGACACTATAGCGCCCTACTAAGGATTATTCTAAGGATTATTGAACGTTCAAATATTTATTTGAACGGCTCTTTATTGATTGATTGGAATTTTGCCTAAAAATATATTGTGTTGAATCCTTCAATCTCGACGATTGTCCATGGGTGGGCTATTATTACTTCGAGCAAGCCGCCATGGTGAAATTGGTAGACACGCTGCTCTTAGGAAGCAGTGCTAGAGCATCTCGGTTCGAATCCGAGTGGCGGCATCCCCTAAAAGGGGCACAAGGGATCCTATAAGAAATGGAATTCCCGATTTCCATTCCATAATTGAAGGACCCCCCCTTTTTTTTTTTAATGATTTTTTTATGTATGATATTTTTGACTTTAGAACATATATTAACTCACATCTCTTTTTCAATCATTGCAATCGTCATTACGACTCATTTGATGACCTTATTAGTCCACGAAATCATAGGACTATGTGATTCGTCAGAAAAAGGCATGATAGCTACTTTTTTCTGTATAACAGGATTATTAGTTACTCGTTGGATTTATTCCGGACATTTCCCTTTAAATGATTTATATGAATCATTAATATTCCTTTCGTGGAGTTTTTCTCTTATTCATATGGTTCCTAAAATATGGAACCATAAGAATCATTTCAGCGCAATAACCGCGCCAAGTGCTATTTGTACCCAAGGCTTTGCCACTTCGGGGCTTTCAACTGAAATACATCAATCTGCAATATTAGTACCTGCTCTACAATCCCATTGGTTAATGATGCACGTAAGTATGATGTTATTGAGCTACGCAGCTCTTTTATGTGGCTCATTATTATCAATAGCTCTTCTAGTCATTACATTTAGAAAAAACATAGATATGATTGGTTTTACCAATCATTTATTAATCTGGCCATTTTCGTTTGGTGAGATCAAATACTTGAATGAAAAAAGAAGTGTTTTGAAAAACACCTCTTTTCTTTTATTTAGAAATTATCACAGGTATCAATTGACTCAGCGATTGGATCATTGGAGTTATCGTGTCATTGGCCTAGGGTTTACCTTTTCAACAATAGGTATTCTTTCGGGAGCAGTATGGGCTAATGAGGCATGGGGATCTTATTGGAATTGGGACCCCAAGGAAACTTGGGCATTTATTACTTGGACTATATCCGCGATTTATTCACATACTAGAACAAATCAAAGTTTACAGGGTACTAATTCGGCAATTGTGGCTTCTATGGGATTTCTTATAATTTGGATCTGCTATTTTGGGGTCAATCTATTAGGAATAGGATTACATAGTTATGGTTCATTCACATTAAACATCTAATTCTAATTAAAGTTTAAAGTCACGAAATGCACTGAAGAATACCAAGAAGCATCGTCCCATATATAAGTCTAAGGAAAAGCTTGTGCGATTTTTTGAGAATCATTTGAATTACTCCTTGATTCGAATGATTCTCAAAAAATCCATATGCATCTGATTACAATTTCAATTCACTTCATTTCATTTTTGACTTGAGATAAGGAAAAAGAACACTTCTTTTCTCTTTTTCCATTGTGCAGAGAAGTATTTTTTGGTAAATCGCAGAATTTTCTACCTTGTCCTTATCCATATCCATGAAAGCTATCTATGAAAGTAATTAGATAGAATAGCTTCCACCTTGGCAACTGATAGCGAGAGAACTAAATCGGGATAAATACCAATACCTATTACGGGTAAAAGGATACAGATCAAAATAAATAGCTCTCGTGGTCCAGAATCCAAAAAAGAAGAGTTTGAAACATTGAATAGCTTGTATCCATAGAAGATTTGGCGTGACATAGATAATGAATAAATAGGAGTTAATATCATTCCAATTGCCATTACAAAAGTAATTAGTATTTTTGGCATTAAAAGGTATTTCGGGCTGGTAATTATTCCCAAAAATACTACCGATTCTGCAGCAAAACCACTCATTCCGGGCAATGCAAGAGAAGCCATCGAGAAGCTACTGAACATCATAAACATTTTTGGCATTAGTATAGCTATTCCCCCCATTTCGTCGAGATAAACAAGACGTATTCTATCGTACGTCGTTCCTGCAAGGAAAAAAAGTGCAGCACCAATAAATCCATGAGAGATTATTTGTAAAATGGACCCGTTGAGTCCTGTATCGGTTATGGAACTAATTCCTATGATTATGAAACCCATATGAGATACGGAGGAATAGGCAATTCTTTTTTTTAAATTGCGTTGACCGGGAGAAGTTGAAGCTGCATAGATTATTTGAATAGCTCCTATTATTATCAACCAGGGAGAAAATATAGAATGGGCATGAGGTAATAATTCCATATTGATTCGAACCAACCCATATGCTCCCATTTTTAATAAGATTCCAGCTAGAAGCATACATGTACTGTAATGTGCTTCTCCATGGGTATCTGGTAACCATGTATGTAGGGGTATAATCGGTGATTTGGCAGCATAAGCAATAAAGAAGCCAATATAAAATATTATTTCTAATGCCACGGGATACGATTGATTAGTTAATGTTTCCAAATTGAATGTTGGTTCATTGGAACTATATAAACCCATACCCGGAACTCCCATTAAGAGAAAAATGGAACCCCCTGCAGTGTACAAAATAAACTTTGTAGCTGAGTACAGACGTTTCTTCCCCCCCCACATGGATAGAAGTAGGTAAATAGGAATTAATTCTAGCTCCCACATCATGAAAAAAAGTAAAAGGTCTCGAGACGAAAATGATCCTATTTGACCACTGTACATTGCTAACATCAGAAAATGGAACAATCGCGAATCTCGAGTAACTGGCCGAGCCGCTAAAGTGGCTAAAGTCGTGATGAATCCCGTCAATAAAACAGGGCCTATCGAAAGTCCATCGATCCCCAGTCTCCAGTGAAAATCAAAAATATTTATCCAATTATAATCCTCCTCCAATTGGATTAATGGATCGTCCAATTGGAAATGATAACAGAATGCATAGGTTATTAGAAGGAGTTCCAATAAGCATATGCATATTGTATACCATCTAACCGCCTTATTTCCTCTATAAGGAAGAAATACAATTAAAGAACCCGCGGATATCGGCAAAACAACAATGATTGTTAACCAAGGAAAATGACTCGTGGTAAAGACAAGATAAACTTTGACCAGAAAAACCCGTGCTCGGAATAATCTCTTTTATCGAGTACGGGTTTTTGTCGGTAAAGAGGAATCAAATGGATTCAAGAGGAGTTTTCTGGGACGTATCAATAAGCTAGACCCATACTGCGAGTTGTCTCATACCATAAATAAACTCGTACACTCAAGAAATCTGTTGGACAAGCAGATTCACATCTCTTACAACCTACACAGTCCTCTGTTCTTGGAGCAGGAGCAATTTGCTTAGCTTTACATCCGTCCCAAGGTATCATTTCCAATACATCTGTGGGGCAGGCTCGTACACATTGAGTACACCCTATACATGTATCATAAATTTTTACTGAATGTGACATTGGATCTATAAATTTTTGGAACGTCATAAATTTTCGATCCGGTAGAATCAGTAGTCAAAGAATCATATATTGTAGACACCAGACGAATCAGTAGGTTACCAGAATTTTTTTTATTAATCTATTTCTGAATCTGTTCATGAGAAAGGGCCAAGATACTTTGATTTCGTACGTTTCAGCAAACATGGGCATATGATATGAGTCGTACACATTTTGCCAATTCTAATTGGTTTGGCGAATATTCTATATATCTTTATTTATATGATTACAACTATTTATTCAACAAATTAGATTGATTGATACGAGTTGATTTTCTGTTACGATGGATGGACGAAACAATAGCTGGCCCAATAGCTGCTTCAGCGGCTGCAATCGCTATAACGAAGATTGAGAAAATGTCTCCTTTTAATTGGCGACTATCAAATAAATCAGAAAATGTTACGAGATTCATATTAACAGCATTCAGTATAAGCTCAAGACACATAAGTGCTCTAACCATGTTTCGGCTTGTGATCAATCCATAGATACCTATAGAAAATAAATAGGCACTCAAAACAAGTACATGCTCGAGCATCATTGACCAACTCCTCATAAATCTCCATTCATTTCAATATGAACAACAAAGAATTTAACTGATTCGGTTGACTATAATATAAGAAGTATGGGACAAAGGAAGTTATTGGTAATGGGTCGAACTAAAAACAAACTTTTCAATTGAATCAATATATCAACAATATGAAAATAGAATGAAACTAGAATTGAAGGAAAATAGATGTGATAACACAGAACAAGACCTTATTTCTTGTTTCTTTCTTTTCATTTATTGGATTTGGGATTTCTAATTCTAAGTATTTATTCCTGACGAGCCATAGCAATTGCACCTACCAAAGCAACTAAAAGAATTATAGAAATGAGTTCAAACGGAAGATAAAAGTCTGTTGATAAATGAATCCCAATCTGTTGAACGTTACTTATCAGGTCCTGCTCTACGATCTGGTTTGATCTTGTAGTCCAAATAATCCCGTACCATGACGTATCTAGGATAGTAGCAATTAGTGAAAAAAGAATACTTGTACAAACCAGTGAAGCGACCCCGTCTCCGACGGTCCAAAGATGGAAATAATTGTGATATTCTGAACCATTCATGAACATCACAGCAAATACGATTAAGACATTTATGGCTCCGACGTAAATAAGGAGCTGTGCAGCAGCTACAAAATAGGAGTTCGATGGAATATGGAATAAGGATATACAAACAAGAACCAATCCCAATGAAAAGGCAGAATAAATTGGATTGGTAAGTAATACTACTCCCAGACCGCCTAATATAAGACCTGATCCCAGAAATACTAAAAGAATATCATGTATTGGTCCAGGTAAATCCATTATGTGTAAAATATGAGATAAATAAGTAGAAATATTTCATGACCGTATTTTACTGACCAGGCCCGTCAAAAAAGAAAAGGAAAAAGGGTTACCCTATTTTTTTTTTATTGATACATTCTTAATGAAATTGAATCCTAATGTGGTGTGGATTGTAGATACAGTTACAGTTATTGGATCAATCCCGCTTATGTATCCGAAGAAAATAAAAAGAGTTCTTCATTTTTCGAAATCATCGCGGATAGCAGATATATAAATATATTTGAAATACAAATTAAGCCTGGATTCTAACAAATCAAATATAGTTATCATTTGTAGTTACTGACCAACCAAAATGAAAGAAACTTCTCTCCTTTAGATCAAAACTTAATCTTAGTAATTGGTAATTGTTCTTGAATCCAGGGATTTATCCACGGCTATTTTTATTTGAGTCGAATTCATAATTGTTCGAATTGTGTAATCTCCAATTACTGACATTGGTAACCGACCCAAAGCAATTTGATTATAATTTAATTCGTGACGATCATAAGTAGAAAGTTCATATTCTTCAGTCATTGATAAACAGTTTGTCGGGCAATACTCGACGCAGTTACCACAAAATATACAGATTCCAAAATCAATACTATAATTAAGCAATCGTTTTTTTCTAATATCGGTTTCCAATCTCCAATCAACAACGGGTAGATCTATCGGGCATACGCGAACACATACTTCACAAGCAATGCACTTATCAAATTCAAAGTGGATTCGACCACGAAAACGCTCTGATGTGATCGATTTTTCATAAGGATATTGAATAGTTACAGGTAAACGATTCGTGTGAGATAAGGTAATCATGAAACTTTGACCAATGTACCTTGCAGCTCGTACTGTTTGTTGACCATAATTCATGAACCCATTCAGCATAGGGAACATATCGTGGCTATCCATGAATAATTTGATGTTTCTTTCTCTTGCTTCCGAGAGGTTATGAATCTAGAATATCCTATTCTGTTAGAGTGAAATGAGTTGGGAAGAAGTTGTCAATAATAGATTACCTAGAGCAATAGGTAAAAGAAATTTCCATCCAAGATTTAAAAGTTGGTCCATTCTCATCCTGGGTAAAGTCCATCTTGTTGTGATAGGAACGAACAGGAACAAATAAGCTTTTGCTAATGTAATAAGGATACCGATTGTCCTTCCAAAGACTCCACCGGTTTTATTTATTCCGAAAAGTTCAGGAATTGATATGTACGGAATAGAAAGATTCCATCCGCCTAAGTAAAGAACTGTTACAAATAATGAAGAAACTAGTAGATTTAGGTAAGAAGCAACGTAAAATAAACCAGATTTAATACCTGAATATTCGGTTTGATAACCTGCTACTAATTCCTCTTCTGCTTCTGGTAAATCAAAGGGCAATCTCTCACATTCCGCTAGGGAAGAAATTAGAAAAACTATAAACCCTATGGGTTGACGCCACAGATTCCATCCACAAAACCCATATTTTGACTGTGCCTCAACTATATCAACTGTACTTGAACTGTTAGATAATCATAGTCGATGATAACATCACTGTCCCATCTCTATTCCAGAACCGTACATGAGACCTCAGCTTCATACGGCTCCTCGATGGCCACGAAGAAATCTAAGGACTGGTTTGGTATTACCTCGGCATGTTTGTAGGGTAGAGTAAAGATGCATCGGAGTGTCCCGAATTAGACCAATGGAATTCTGTCTGCTTTAATTAATAACAAATAAAAAGAGCTTCTGAATCCATCTCATCCTTTACGATTTTTCTTTGTTCAGTAATAACTCGATCTTTCAATAAAATACTCACTAATAGATATTTCGACCCCTATCTTTTCTTTCGATTACGAAGAAGAATTAGACATTACACTAGTTCATGAATCATGATAAGAATTCCATCTGGATGAATGAGTATGGATGGAGGAAAGAAAGAATAAACAAAGACCTCTTATTCTTATTATTTCTATTATAGATTTCTTTTTCCTATTGCATTCCATTTCTTTCGTTCCTGTTCTTCGTTCGCAGAGGGGGCTCTAGAAAATAAAGGATTACTTCGTTCCTGATAGTCATTCTTTAATCAGTGGATAGGAGCATACTCTGGATCGGGATCATGGGGAAATACTGCTTGATCATTTCTACCAACCTCAAGCCCTCATTATGATTCCTTTTAATGCAGAAATATCCCTTTGGATATCTTACATCATCTCCATTACTAATCCTTTGTGCACCTTGGTGTTCCTAACCGTCCACTCATTTTTGATTGATCCCCGGTATGGTAATACATACAATAGTAGAAACTCCATACAGTTGATCTTTTACACCCGCTTCAAGACATGATGACTAATCAACCGATCCTGGGGTAAACAGTTTCCACTGCTTATGTTTACTTCCACTTTACTCTCGTACATAGGGAATGAGACTCAATCTTCTTACTGCGAATTAATAAGCTGTTTTGTTTCACTCAATTAACTATCTGGTTGAGCTCATCGATCCGAATGATGAATCAAAATCAAGATAGATATTCTATCTATTCAACGTTTTTCCTAGAAAAAAGGAAGGAGATAAAAGTGAATGTTTCAACGAATCACACGTAGAGATATTGATAACACACATGGAGTTAATGGTATTTCATAACTAATAGATTGAGCAGCAGCTCGTAGACCACCTGAAAAAGAATATTTATTATTCGACCCATATCCTGACATAAGAAGTCCAATGGGAGCAATACTTGAAATGGCGATCCATAAAAAAACACCTATACTGATATCTGCTATAACAAGGCGATAGCCAAAAGGAATTACTAAATAACTCAGTAGAATTGATATGACCGCTATAGCTGGTCCGACACTGAATAAACGAATATCTCCTCTAGATGGGAGAATATCTTCTTTTAAAAGTAGTTTCGTCCCATCTGCTAGAGCTTGAAGAATCCCCAAGGGACCGGCATATTCAGGCCCAATGCGCTGTTGTATCCCTGCGGATATTTCTCTTTCTAACCACACAATCACTAATACCCCTATTATGATTCCCGATACAGGAGTCAAAATAGGCACAAGCAGCCATATGAGTCCATAGAACTCTTTTGAGGATTCCGATCTGGAAAAAGAATTGATAACTTGTATTTCTGTCGTATCAATTATCATTTCAACGATCAACTTCTCCCATAATGATATCTATACTACCTAGTATCGTCATGATATCAGCCAATTTCATTCTTTTAACCAGCTGAGGAAGAATTTGCAAATTGATGAAACCTGGTGGACGAATTTTCCATCTCCAGGGAAAAACACTATTATCTCCTATCAGAAAAATACCTAATTCTCCCTTTGGGGCTTCTACTCTCACATAAAGTTCTTGCTTCGACAATTCAAAAGCGGGAGAAGGCTTTTTACTAATGAATCTATATTCAAAATCATTCCATTCGGAATCCCTTGCTCTATCAAAGCGCCGGACTTCCAAATTTTCATAGGGCCCCCCCGGAATTCCTTCCAGAGCCTGCTGAATAATTTTTATGGATTCCGTCATTTCACTAATTCGTACTAAATAACGAGCTAATGAGTCTCCTTCTTTTTGCCACTGGACTTCCCAATCGAATTCATCATAACACTCATAATGGTCGACTTTACGAAGATCCCATTGTATTCCGGAAGCTCGTAGCATTGGTCCTGATAACCCCCAATTTATTGCTTCCTCTTCACCAATAAAGCCCACTCCTTCAACTCGTTCTAAAAAGATAGGATTGCGCGTAATAAGCTTTTGATATTCAGCAACTCCTGTTAAAGAATAATCGCAGAAATCCAAACATTTATCTATCCAGCCATGAGGTAGATCAGCAGCCACTCCTCCGATACGGAAATAATTATGCATCATTCGCATACCTGTGACAGCTTCGAATAGATCATATAGCAATTCTCTTTCTCTGGAAATATAGAAGAAAGGAGTCTGTGCACCGATATCAGCCATAAAAGGCCCAAGCCATAACAAATGAGAAGCTATACGACTCAGCTCCAGCATAATTACTCTGATATAACTGGCTCTTTTAGGTATTTGAATATTTCCCAATTCTTCTGGTGCATTTACCGTTATTGCTTCTGTGAACATAGTAGCTAAATAATCCCAACGTGTCACATAAGGGAGATATTGTATAATTGTTCGGTTTTCTGCAATTTTTTCCATCCCTCTGTGTAAATAACCCAATACGGGTTCACAGTCAATAACATCTTCACCATCTAGAGTAATGATGAGTCGAAGAACACCATGCATTGATGGGTGGTGAGGACCCATATTAACTATCATGAGGTCTTTTCTTGTAGCTGGTACAGTCATATGTTTTCTTCCCCGATTCATTATTCTATGAATTGCTGAAAACGAAACTAGATTCATCAAAATGCAAGATCTAATGAACCGAATAATTCAAACGAATTTTCCAATTAACGAGTCTTTGGCTCGCGAATATCCAACTGACTGATTAATTCCTTATAACGTACTCGATTTTTCTTTGACAAATAAGCCAACAGCCGTTGACGTTTTCCAAGAATTCTCCGCAGACCTCTCTGAGATAAATAATCTTTTTTGTGCAATTCTAAATGTGAAGTAAGTCTCCGTATTTTATTGGTGAAACTGAATACTTGAAATTCAACAGACCCCTTCTTTTCCTCTTGCGGAATAACTGAGATGAACGATTTTCTTACCATAACATAAAATCAAAAAAATTCTTCTCTTTTTTTTTGTTCCTTTCTTTTCCACAGATATGGATTTTCCCGATCAGGAATAATAATGCCAGTCATTTTGATCTGGTGCAGACAATAATCCGGATTTATTCATATACTACTTTTTTGTTTCTATCAAATTAATCAAATCAAAAAGTGTATTTTTTTGATTTGATTTTTTTGATTTGATTCGGATACAAAAAAAGGCATGGAATATTCTTGCACTTCCGAAACAGAAGGATTTGGACCTAAGAAGATCCTGCTGATTCATTCCTAGATCCAATTGATACGCCACTGAATCAGTATCATTATCAGAATATAACATGACATGTGTGTACATATGTCTGTCCCATATAGCGGATATGTCCTGTAATGTATAGGACATTGACTGTACCATCAACTAATTCTGAATCGTGGATACAGATGTATCCTTGACATACTGAAACGACTTCCATTATTGGTATCAAACCAATAGCGATTCATGCAAGCTAAATCTTCTAATCGATAATTGGGCCAAATAAATAATTTCAATTTCATGAATTTATTTGTATCTGTATCAAGATGCTTGTCCCTATCCACAAATTGCTCACAGTTATGTGTGCCGTTCCCATTCAAAAATACTGGATTTCTATCCACAATGTTCCCATTCCCAGAATTGAAACGAATTAGAATTCTCAATTCTCTACGACGTCTAAGAGATGGAATATTTTCAGGAACAAGCAAATCATAATTATTCTTGTCTCCGTTCACAAGCATCCTTCCATGTCGTTCAATGGATACATCGAAATAATTCTCATCAACATATCTTTTTTCTCGGCATCTTCGATTAGTTTTGTGCTTACTCTTATGTACCAAGGAAATACCTATGGTTTGATACATAATAAATTGTCCATCCCATTTAATAGACAGACGAACCGGCTCGAGAATTAATATTCCCTTTTTTATCAATTCTGTAACGGCTAAGTCCTTCTGAATCTTCATTGCAGCCAGGCATATTTCTCCTCTTTGAATAGAGGCTAGGGCAATTTGCCTTGGATCCATCAGCCTAAGCAGGAGACAATATACCTTGATATTATTGATCATTTTTTGATTCAAAGGATGGTCCCATCTCAATTGAAAAAGAAAATATCTTTTCAGGACGAAGTCTAGTTCCGCTTCTTTATTGCTCTTGGTTTTCTTTTTCTTGCTACGTTTCTTACTGTCTGATCGCGTAGAATCCTCTTCAACATCTTTTTGGTTTTGTGCACCTGATCCAAGATTCCCTTGAGTTTGTGCATCTAATCCAGGATCTTTTTGGTCCTGCCGTTCTTTTTCTTCTTGGTTCCGAGTCTCTAATTCACGATGTTCTTTTTGATTAGATGATATATGAAGCTCCCTTTTTTGATTTCCCTTGATGTTTTTCTTTTGACTAATATTTTGATTTCCATCTAAATTGAAAAGAAGTAATTTGATTGGTATGATCCACGGTTTAGTCTTATATGCCTCATAAAGTAGCATAAATTCTGGGAAGAACCAAGATTTCAGATTTGATCTGGGACGATATAGGATTTCTTGATTCATTCCCATCCAATCAAAAAGGTTATTTTTTTGATTTCTCGGGTTGATTTCTTGATGAATCGTGAGATAAAATATCTCGTTCTTATTAATTATTTGATAATTATTAGTCCCAATCTTAGTATTTTTATTAGTGTGGATCTTGGTATTCATATTGCCCCAGGTATCAATATTGATATTGTTTCTAAGACAAACATGGATGATTCTCCAATCAAAATATTTTCTATCCGGATTTTTATCCGTACCGATAATATATTCCTCTCCTAGATAATCGCTAATAGCTATATCGCCAGGTACATAAAAAAGTTCGGATTTAGATTTATGTGTGTTGTAATTATATGGAATCTCTCGGCTCCCATTGACTTGTAATGGCGATCCATAAATATATGAGTCCTTCCTATACCCATAATTAATATAATTATGGGATAAAAGATCATATTTGTAATGTTTTTCAAATTTTGCTTTAGGACTCGGCAATAAATCCACTGCATAAGAATTCTTTTTCTCGTAATGAATTAATTTGAATTGGTCTTTTTCATAGGAATCCTTTGAGTCTTTCTTTTTACTCCTATGGTGTTGATTGACCTCATTTCGCCACTTTCGCGGTACTAATCGAGACCATCTAGTATGAGATAAATTATATTGATAATGACCCCTTAACCAGTTTTTCCATTCATTTATTTTTAAATTTGGCAGTTGCTTATGTCTTGATTCAGAATCAAATATTCCTCGTGCCCCAAAATAGTCCTTTCTATTACCCTTAATATTACTAAAGGGGTAGGCTCCGTGATGTTGAAATAGGGATTTCAAGTAATACAAGTTAATAACTTGGGTTTGTGATAATTTGTAAAATACATATGCTTGGGACAAAAAAGATAAGTCACAATAAATCTGTGACTTATTATTACTAATAGTAGAATTTCTAATATTAGTAATATTAGAAAGCGATTTGATAGTCGAAATAAAATGCATTTTATTTTGATTTGTTTCATCATTGTAAATGTATTTATCGAGCATTTTTTTTCTTATTCTTAATTCAAGGAAAAGTTGGGCATTGACCCTGGGAATATTAATGGCATATAGAAAGATATCTATGTATATTCTGTGAATAAAAGATTTTAGAAAATAGTTCCATTTCGGGATTAATCGGGCACTTCTCCTTTTGAATACCTTCCAAATGGGTTTCTGCGATTCTGGTCTTTTATCACTACAACTTCGCTCGTTAGTACTAATATTTATATTTGGAGTTAGAAAATTATCTTTCTTGTCTTTTGTGATCCTTTCTATTTGATCCCTGATTGGAGTTGTCCTATCAGCTCGATCCTTCATTTTTTTTTCTATCAGTGAATATTTTGTCCAATCCATGGATCCAACTCTAAGAGATGATTCCGGGGTGATCTTATTACTGATTATGGAATCTTTTCTATTTTCATTTGGTTCAGATACTTTGACTTTCCTCAGTCCTAATAAAACAATTCGGTTTTCTGTTGTAAGTTCTTTCATTTTTCTTTTTATAAATAGAACTGGTTTGATAACCCATCTTGTTTTTTCTTTTGATCTCTTTAGAAACCTTTTTGTTCTTTTTTTGAAAACTCTTAGAAATAGAAACCATTTTTTTTTCACTTTTCTCATTTTTTGTTGGAATTCTTTCCAAATGGGTTCAAAAAAGGAAGGCCTTTTTCGGGGAGAACCAAAAGGTAGTTCAGCTTCCATTCCCCAGATCGTTAAAAAACAAAAATGGTCTTTTTTTTCTTTCTTCTTCGTTCGATCTGTATGATGGGATCCTAGCTTAGATCTACGCCAAGGTTTCAGACCGAAAGGAAATAGGATCTTTATCTGAATACCGTCTGTTAACCAGTCTTTTGGAAATTCTGTTTCTGATAATTGAACACCATTATAGGTACATTTAACATGCATTTCTTTACTCCACGCCTTCCAATCCTCGTGCCACTCGGGGGATTGAAATAATAACATACGGCCACTATTTTTGGCTATTATCAATGAAGGCAATATGATGTATTTTCTAAGAATCGATTGGATTACTAGCATAGAACCTCTTATTGCTTGAACAAATGGAATAGTATCCCAAAGTTCTGCTATTGTTATCCGTTCATCCTCCTTTTTTTTATGCTCTTCTTTTTTCTTTTCCTCTTTTACCCTCGCCTTCTCAGAATCTGAAGTTTGTAATTCCGGATCGTTCCCGATCCTATTCCTAAAAATGAGGTTCATCATTCCAGAGATATCAAAAGAAAAAGAAAATCTTTTGTATATTCTGTCCAAAAAAAGGGGGGAATGAGCATTTACTTGAAACATTGCCCAAGTAACTGTTTTACGTCTTTGAGCGCGCATCGATCCTTTGATTAGATTCCTACGAAAATCTGATTGTTGCGAGTAACGTAGCAAAGACAACTCTTCTCCTTGATCACTATTAGTAGTATTTTTGGTACTAGTACCAGTATTGGTATTGTTATCATTATCAGTCAAAATTACCACACGTTTGACTTTTCTTAAACGAATCCCACTATCTATGGATTCTTCTTCCTCTTCGTCCTCCTGTGCTTCCAAATTTATGAATTCGGTCAATCTGTATAACCATCGGGGCACCCTTTTACCGATTTCTTGAAGTCCGATGGATTCATTCCTAATTGTTTGATTATTAGGATCAGTTGTAACTCTATCGAATGGACAGTTCAAGTATCTCATTTGGTTTTCTGAATCAATTCCTCTTTGTTCTGCTAATAAAGCAAGTCGTTTCAAACTGGGTGCTGATTCTCCGGCTAATTCACCGGTTGAGATCAACAAATCACCAATGTCTGTAGATAATGATTCTACATCAAATGGAGCCATTTTCTGTCC